TTTTATTATATTATTATTATGTGCATAATTATTACCTATGGAATAGATAATAATTAACTTAAAAGTATTTTAAAAATATTCTTATTTTATATTAAATATTTAATATGTGTTTATGAGTACCCCTAATATTAATTAAATAATATAACAAATTAAAATTAATTATTTTAATTTTATATAATTTTTTAAATTATAAAAATTTAAATAGCCATTTAGGTTTTAAATTTAAATATTAGAGAAAAAAAATAAGAGAAATATTAAAAGTTAAATAATTTATAATAATTATTTAAATTAAATAAAATTAATTATTCATATATATTATAATCATAATTTATAATAAATATATATATATAAAATTTAAATGTATATATATATATATGTAAATATTTAAAATTATAATATAATTAATATTAAATAATTTTATAATTTAAATTTTTATTATATTTTAAAAATTTAAATTTATATGTATATATATATATATTCATATATAGATATATATATATATAAATTAAAATAAAATAATTTTTAATAAATATTTTAATTTAAAAAAAAAAAAAAAAAATCTATGTAAAAAATTGTGCATATAAATAAATTTTTTATGGTTTAAAAAATTTATAATAAATTTGTTTTACATATAAATTTTAGTGTTAATTTTTAATTATTTTAATAATATTTAATTAAATTATGTAGTAATTAATATTAAAAATTTAAGAAATTGAGATTTAGCATTATAAAAATTATTAACTAATTTTGTGCCAGCAGTTGCGGTTATACAAAAAATGAGTTGAATTTTTTTAGTAATTAATAAATATTTGTATATTAATTAAAAATTTAAGTTATTAAGTGAAATTTTAATTTAATAAAAATTTATAATAAATTTATGGTATTAATAAATTTTATTAAAAACTAGGATTAGATACCCTATTATTAAAAATTTAAATTAAGAATACTAAAATAGTAGGTAATTATTTATTGAAACTTAAATAATTTGGCGGTATTTTAGTTTCTTTAGAGGAATCTGTTTATTAATTGATAATCCACGAATTAATTTACTTAATTTAAAAGTTTATATATCGTTGTTTTAAAAATATTTTTTAATGAGCATAATATTTAAAAATTTAAATTTAAAATTAAATCAGATCAAGATGTAGTTTATAATTAAGAATATAATGGATTACAATAAATTTATTTATATGAATTTTAATTTGTAATAATTAAAGGAAAGTGGATTTAAATGTAATTTTTTTTAAATTGATAAAATGATTAAAAATTAAAATATGTACATATTGCCCGTCGCTTTCATTTAAAAATTGGAATAAGTCGTAACAAAGTAGGGGTACTGGAAAGTGTTCCTAGAAAGTTCAAATTAGAGCTTGTTTAAGTATTTCATTTACATTGAAAAGATATTATTTAATTAATTAATTTGAGGGGTAAAATTAATAATGGAAGGGTTAATAAAAATAATTTTAATATTAAAATAATTTAATGGGGGTTAAAGTATTTTAATAGAAAAAATTTAAATTTTTATAGTTAAATAGTATTGTGAAAGAATTTTGAAATATTTTGAAATTAAATTTATAAAAAAGTAAATTTAATTTATTGTATCTTGGGTATCAGAGTTTATTAAAAATTTTTTATTGATTTTTAAATTTCTCGAATTTAAAAGAGATAATTAATTAAAAAAGTTATTGTTGAATAAATATTTTAAATAATTGATTTGAAATGAAATGTTAATCGTTTTTAAATATATCTAGTTTTTTTAGAATAAAATTTAATTTTAAATTTTAATATAAAATTTTTATTAATTAATTTAATGAATTTTTATTAAGATTATATATTTTAAGGGATAAGCTTTAAATTAAATTTTTATAATAATTTAAATTTTAGTATAAAATTTTTATAATTTATATTGTTAATAAATTATATTTTTTTATAAATAATTTTATATAAATATTAAAATTTAATTTTTAATTTAAATTTTTATAAAAAAAAATTTTTTAATATGTAAAATTTAGTTATTATGATAAAATTAGTATATAAATATAAGTATAAATTTATAAATTAAAATTATTTAATTTTAATTAAAATTGATTTAAAGGAATTCGGCAAATTTTTATATTCACTTGTTTATCAAAAACATGTCTTTTTGGTTATAATTTAAAGTCTAATCTGCCCACTGATATAATTAAAGGGCTGCAGTATTTTGACTGTACAAAGGTAGCATAATCATTAGTCTCTTAATTGGTGACTTGTATGAAAGATTGGATGAAATATAAACTGTCTTTAAGTTATATTATTGAATTTAATTTTTTAATTAAAAAGTTAAAATAAATTAAAAAGACGAGAAGACCCTATAGAGTTTTATAATTTGTTTAAATTAAAATTATTTTTAATTTTTTAATTAAAATTTATTATAAATTATTTTATTGGGGTGATAAAAAAATTAAATAAACTTTTTTTATAAGATTTCATTGATAAGTGATTAAATGATCCAATTTTATTGATTATAAGATTAAATTACCTTAGGGATAACAGCGTAATTTTTTTTTTTAGTTCAAATAAAAAAAAGAGTTTGCGACCTCGATGTTGGATTAAGATAAAATTTATATGCAAAAGTATAAAATTTTTGATCTGTTCGATCATTAAAATCTTACATGATCTGAGTTCAAACCGGTGTGAGCCAGGTTGGTTTCTATCTTTTAATAAAAAAATATTTTAGTACGAAAGGATCAAATATTTTAATTAAATTATAATTAAATGAATTTTATTAAATTTTATATAAACTTTTATTTTTTGTAATAAATTTACTATTTTGGCAGAAAAAATGTAATGGTTTTAGAAGTCATGAATGTATAATTTATTATATAAATAGTACATTTATACAAAAGATATTTTTTTAATTTTTATTGGCATTTTAATTTTAATTATTGGAGTTTTAGTTGGAGTTGCTTTTTTAACTTTATTAGAGCGTAAGGTTTTAGGATATATTCAAATTCGTAAGGGGCCTAATAAAGTTGGTTTAATAGGGATTTTACAGCCTTTTTCTGATGCTGTTAAATTATTCACTAAAGAACAAACTTATCCTAGATTTTCTAATTATTTAATTTATTATTTTTCTCCTGTTATTAGATTTATTTTATCTTTATTTATTTGACTTTTGGTTCCTTATTTTTTTAATATAGTAATATTTAATTTAGGGATTTTATTTTTTTTTTGTTGTACTAGTTTAGGGGTTTATAGAATTATAATTGCTGGTTGGTCTTCTAATTCTAATTATTCGTTATTAGGGGGATTACGAGCTGTAGCTCAAACAATTTCTTATGAGGTAAGTTTAGCTTTAATTTTTATGTCCAGAGTTTTGTTAATTATAGATTTTAATTTAATAAATTTTTTTTATTATCAAAAATATGTATGATTTTTAATAATTATATTTCCTTTATGTTTATGTTGATTTTCTTCTATATTAGCTGAAACAAATCGGACTCCTTTTGATTTTGCTGAGGGGGAAAGCGAATTAGTCTCAGGGTTTAATATTGAATATAGAAGAGGGGGATTTGCTTTAATTTTTTTAGCTGAGTATTCTAGAATTTTATTTATAAGTTTATTATATGTAATTGTTTATTTAGGGGGTTATGAGTTAAATTTTTTTTTTTATTTTAAATTAGTAATAATTTCTTTTTTATTTATTTGAGTTCGAGGTACTTTACCTCGTTATCGTTATGATAAATTAATATATTTAGCTTGAAAAATTTATTTACCTATTTCTTTAAATTTTATAATATTATTTTTAGGGCTTAAAATTTTTTTATTATAAGTTTTTGATTTTTTTTAGTATAAATTAATAGAAATTATAATTCTTTCTTAAGTTTTCAAAACAAATGCTTAAACAAGCTCATTAATTTAGGTTAGTTTTTAAAGATGATTTTATCTCAGTAAATTCTAATTAAAGGATTTATTAAAAAATAATTAAAATAAAAAAAAGTTAATATTTGTCCTGTTAAAATATAAGGTTCTTCTACAGGTCGAGTTCCAATTCAAGTTAATAAAATTACTATTCTTGTGAAAGATCAAAATATTATTTGGTTGATAGGGTAAAATTGAATTCCTTGAATTTTTTTTTTAAAGGTTAAAGGTAGGATAATTAAAATTAAAATTGATATAATTAGTGCAATAACTCCCCCTAATTTATTTGGGATAGATCGAAGAATTGCATATGCAAATAAAAAATATCATTCTGGTTGAATATGAACTGGAGTAACTAGAGGATTAGCAGGAATAAAATTATCGGGGTCTCCTAGTAGATAGGGGTTAATTAATGTTAATATAATTAATATTATTATTAATATAATAAATCCAATTAAATCTTTAAATGTAAAAAAAGGATGGAAAGGGATTTTATCTAGGTTTCTATTTATTCCTAATGGGTTATTTGATCCTGTTTGGTGGAGAAATAATAAATGAATTATAGTTATTATAATTAAAATGAAAGGGAGCAAAAAATGGAAGGTATAAAAGCGGGTTAAAGTTGCATTATCTACTGCAAATCCTCCTCAAATTCAATTTACTAGTGTTGTTCCTAAGTATGGAATTGCTGAAAGTAAGTTAGTAATTACTGTTGCCCCTCAAAATGACATTTGTCCCCAAGTTAAAACATATCCTATAAAGGCAGTTGCTATTAATAGAAATAGGATAATAATTCCTACAAATCAAGTATATTTTAAATTAAAGGATTCATAGTAAATTCCTCGGCCAATATGTAAATAAATACAAATAAAAAAAAAAGAAGCTCCATTTGCGTGAAGAGTTCGAATTATTCACCCATAATTAACATTTCGACAAATATAATTAACTCTGTAAAATGCTATTTCAATATTAGCTGTATAATATATAGTTAAGAATAATCCTGTGATGATTTGAATAATTAAACATAAAGCTAATAAAGATCCAAAATTTCATCATATTGAAATATTAGAGGGGGAAGGTAAATTAATTAAAGATCCATTAATAATTTTTATAATAGGGTGTGTTTTTCGAGTTGACTTATAGTTATTTAACATTTGTTAAATTGATGATCGTAAGGGGCCGTAAAAAATATTTGTAATTTTAACTACAGCGACTAGTGTAATAAATAAATAAATTATTAATAAAAGTATTATTATTATTATTTGTTTATTATAAAGTTTATTAATGTTAATTTTATTTTCATTATTAAAAAATATTATTAATTCTAGTAAATTATTTTTTTCTGATCTAGAAATATTTAAATTTATTCAATTTAAATTATATATATAAGTTATTTGAATTAATATTATAATGATTATTAATATAAAGATAATTAATTTTATTTGAGGGGTCGAGTTAAATAATTCATTTGATGCAATTCTAGACACATAAATAAATAATACTAGTAATCCCCCTAAGAAAGTTAAAAATAAAATATAAGAAAATCAGTAAGAATTAATTATTATTCCTGATAAAATACAAGTAGTCAGTGTTTGAATTAAAATTATTAATCCTATAGCTAATGGATGATTTATAAAAAATATAATAAAAGATATTAGAATTATTATTATAGATAGAAATAATTTTATAATATCAAATGCAAAGAGTAGTTTATGTAAAATAATAATTTTGGAGATTATTGATAAAGAATTTCTTTTTCTTTGAAGTTTTTAAAGAAAATTTCTTAATTTTGGTTTACAAGACCAGAGTTTTATTTAAACTATAAAAACTAAATTGATTTAATTAATGATAATTTTTAATATATTATTAGTATCTTTTTTTATATTTTTTGTTGGTGCTTTAATTTTTGTTTCTAAAAATAAACATTTATTGATTGTTTTATTAAGTTTAGAATTTATAGTTTTAGCAATTTTTTTTTTAATATTATTATTATTAAGATTTATTAACTATGATTTATATATATTAATGGTTTTTTTAGTATTTTCAGTTTGTGAGGGTGCTTTAGGCCTATCAGTTTTAGTTTCTATAATTCGAACTCATGGTAATGATTATTTTCAAAGTTTTAGTTTTTTATAAATAATTAATTTAATTTTAATAATAGTTATTTATTTTATTTAATGATAAAATTTTTATTTATACTAATTTTTATATTTCCTTTATGTTTAATAAAAAAAATATTTTGAATGGTTCAAATGTTATTATTTTTAATAATATTTATATTTTTAAATTTAACTTTAAGAATTTGAAGATTTAATAATATTAGTTATATATTTTCGTGTGATATTATTTCTTTTGGTTTAATTTTATTAAGTATTTGAATTTGTTCTTTAATATTAATAGCAAGAGAAAATTTGTTAAAATTGAAATTTTATGTTAATTTTTTTTTATTTAATATTATTTTTTTGTTAATTATATTATATTTAACTTTTAGAGTAATAAATTTATTTATATTTTATTTATTTTTTGAGGGGAGATTAATTCCTACATTATTATTAATTATTGGTTGAGGCTATCAACCTGAGCGTTTACAGGCTGGAATTTATTTATTATTTTATACATTATTTGCTTCTTTGCCTTTATTGATAGGTATTTTTTATATTTTTAATTCTTATAATTGTATTATATTTTATTTTTTAAAATTTTTAAATTTAGATTTTATTATTTTATATATTGTAATAATTGGTGCTTTTTTAGTAAAAATACCTATATATTTTGTTCATTTATGATTACCAAAAGCTCATGTTGAAGCTCCTGTTTCAGGATCAATAATTTTAGCTGGTATTATATTAAAATTGGGGGGCTATGGTTTACTTCGGGTTATAATTTTTTTACAAAGAATAAATTTAAAATTAAATTATTTTTGAATTATTATAAGAGTAGTAGGGGGATTTTATATTAGTTTAAAGTGTTTTTGTCAGGTTGATATTAAATCTTTAATTGCTTATTCATCTGTAGCTCATATAAGTATGGTTATTGGTGGTATTATAGTAATGAATTATTGAGGATTTGTAGGTTCTTATATTTTAATAATTGGTCATGGATTATGTTCTTCAGGTATATTTTGTTTAGCTAATATTAATTATGAACGGATCCATAGACGAAGTTTTTATATTAATAAAGGAATAATAAATTTTATACCTTCAATAAGTTTATGATGATTTTTATTAATGTCTTCAAATATAGCAGCTCCCCCGTCTTTAAATTTATTAGGGGAAATTAGTTTATTAAATAGATTATTAAGATGATCTTGAATAATAATATTTATATTGATACTTATTTCTTTTTTTAGAGCAGGATATAGCTTGTACTTATATTCTTATAGACAACATGGAAAATTTTATGTTGGTTTATATAGTTTTTATTCTGGAGTATCTCGTGAATATTTATTATTATTATTACATTGATTACCTTTAAATATTATAATTATAAAGGTAGATTATGTAATAATTTGATTTTAATTAATTTAAATAATTTAATAAAAATATTGATTTGTGGTATCAAAAATATGAGATTTCATTTTAAATTATTAATAATAAGTTAAATTTTATTTGTTTTAATTTTTTTTTTTTTTTATTTATTTTTAGAATATTAAATTTTATTTTTATAATTTATTTTATTATAAATAATTTAGTTTTATTTTTAGAGTGAGAGATTATTTCATTTAATTCTACGATAGTAGTTATATCTTTATTATTAGATTGAATATCTTTATTATTTATAATATTTGTTTCTTTAATTTCTTCTGTGGTTATTTTTTACAGAAAGAGTTACATGAGTTCTGAATTGAATTTAATTCGGTTTATTAATTTAGTTCTTTTATTTGTTTTTTCAATAATTTTATTAATTATTAGCCCTAATATGATTAGAATTTTATTAGGTTGGGATGGTTTGGGTTTAGTTTCTTATTGTTTAGTTATTTATTATCAAAATTTAAAATCTTATAATGCTGGGATATTAACAGCCTTATCTAATCGAGTAGGTGATGTTTTAATTTTAATAGTAATTTCATGAATATTAAATTATGGAAGTTGAAATTATATTTTTTATTTAGATTTTATAAAAAATGATTATATAATAATAGTAATTGGGGCAATGATTGTTATAGCAGCTATAACTAAAAGAGCTCAAATTCCTTTTAGATCTTGATTGCCAGCCGCTATAGCAGCTCCAACTCCTGTTTCAGCTTTAGTACATTCTTCGACTTTAGTTACTGCTGGGGTTTATCTTTTAATTCGTTTTAATATTTTATTAATTGATATATTTATTTTTAAAATTTTACTTTTATTATCTATTTTAACAATATTTATATCTGGTATTTCAGCTAATTATGAGTTTGATTTAAAAAAAATTATTGCTTTATCTACTTTAAGTCAATTAGGTTTAATAATAAGAATTTTAAGAATAGGATTTTCTGATTTGGCTTTTTTTCATTTATTAACACATGCTATATTTAAAGCTTTATTATTTATATGTGCTGGAGTTATTATTCATATAATAAATGATATTCAAGATATTCGATATATAGGGGGGATTAGTTTATACATTCCTTTAACTTCTTTATGTTTTAATATTTCTAATATAGCATTATGTGGGATTCCTTTTTTGGCTGGATTTTATTCTAAGGATTTAATTTTAGAAATAGTAAGTTTTAGTAATTTAAATATGATAGTTTTTATTTTATATTATATTTCTACTGGATTGACTGTATTTTATAGATTACGATTATTAATATATACAATAATTAGTGATTTTAATTTATTATCAATTTATAATTTGTATGATGAAGATTATATTATATTAAAAAGTATATTTATATTATTATTTATAAGAATTTTAAGAGGTAGATTTTTAAGATGAATAATTTTTTCTTACCCATATATAATTTTTTTACCTTTGCATTTAAAATTAATAGTAGTTTATGTGACATTAATCGGAGGATTATTAGGTTATTTAATTAGAAATATGGGAGTTTATAGTTTAAATAAATTTTTAATTACATATAATATAAGAAGATTTTTAGCGGCTATATGATTTATGCCTTTTTTATCTACTTATGGGCTAGTTTATTATTATTTAAATTTTGGTCAAAAATTATATAAAAATATTGACTTAGGTTGAAGAGAAGTTTATAGTGGGTATGGAATAACTAAAATTTTAAAAAATTATTCTATTTTTTATAATATTTATCAAATAAATAATTTTAAAATTTATTTATTTAGATTTATTTTATGAATTTTAATTATTTTATTTATTATATTATTAATATATTTAAATAGCTTATATAGAGTATAATATTGAAGATATTAAGGAAATTAATTAATTTTTAAATAAAAATAAATTAATATATATATATATATATATATATATACATATATGTTATTTTTATATTATTTATAAAAATATACAAATTTTATTTTTACATTGAAAATGTAACGTTTTATTGTAAACTATATAAATTAATAGAAATATTAATGGAATTTAACCACTAAAAAGAAAGTTAGCAGCTTTATTTTAATCTTTATATTTCTTTATAGTATTTAATTGGAATTTTATTCAATTTTATCATTAACAGTGATATACCTCTTTTTTGGTTTCAATTAAATAAATAAGGAGTATAATACTCTATCTTTTAAGTCGAAATTAAATGCAAATTTGCTTCTTATTTTAAAAATTTAAGATAAATTGAAAATTCAATATTATTTGAATGCAAATCAAAAGTTTTAGTTTAAACTATAATCCTTAATTAGTTCAGTTTAATATATTTTGATTTCATTCATGGTAAAGACCTACTAATAAAATAAATAAAAAAAAAAATCTAATTTTTCTTCAAATAAAAAAATTTACTATTTTAAATGTTAAAATAATTGGAAAAATTAAAGCAATTTCGACATCAAAAATTAAAAAAATGACAGTAATTAAAAAAAAATGTAATGAAAATGGGATACGTGCTATAGATTTAGGGTCAAACCCACACTCAAAGGGTGATGATTTTTCTCGGTCATTAAATGATTTTTTAGACAGGATAATTGATAGAAATATTATTAAATTAGAGATAATTATTAATAAAATTGAAGTGAAAAATATTATAATAATTATTTATATTAATAAAAAATTAAACTTTTTGATTGGAAGTCAAATATACTAAATATATTATATAAATAGTTAATTACCTCATCAATAGATAGAAATATAAAGAAATAATCATACTACATCTACAAAATGTCAATATCAAGCAGCTGCTTCAAATCCGAAATGATGATTTTTGGAGAAATGATTAGAGAAATGTCGTATAAAACAAATTATTAGAAAAAAAGTTCCAATAATAACATGAATTCCATGGAATCCTGTTGCTATAAAAAATGTTGATCCATAAATTCTATCAGCAATAGAAAAAGAAGCTTCTAAATATTCATAAGCTTGTAAAATAGTGAAGTATACCCCTAATCTAATAGTAATAAATAATCTTTGGGTTACTTGGGAATAATTATTTTCTATTAAAGCATGATGAGTTCAGGTTACTGTTACGCCTGATCTAATTAGAATAATTGTATTAAGAAGGGGAATTTGGAAGGGATTAAAGGGTATAATTCTTAAAGGAGGTCAAATAGCTCCAATTTCGATATTAGGGGATAAACTTCTATGAAAAAAAGCTCAAAAAAAAGAAATAAAGAAAAAAATTTCAGATACAATGAAAAGAATTATTCCTCATCGTAATCCTTTAGTAACTAAAATAGTATGTTTTCCTTGATAAGTTCCTTCTCGTCTTACATCTCGTCATCATTGATATATCGTTAATCTAACAATAATATAACCTAAAATTAATAAATTTATATTAAAATTATGGAATCATTTTACTAGTCCTGTTACTAGGGTTAAAACTCCAATAGCTCCAGTTAAGGGTCATGGGCTATAATCCACTAAATGATATGGGTGATTAAAGTTTATTTTCATTAAAAACTAATTAATTTACTTCACTAGAATATAATGTTCTTAAAATAGCAATAACATATGATTGAATAATAGCAACTGCAGATTCTAAAATTAAAAGTAAAATTTGAATTATAATTAATAAAATAATTAAAAAGGAGGGTAAGTTAGGTCCAGTTCTTCTTAATAATGTTATTAATAAATGACCTGCAATTATATTTGCTATAAGTCGAACAGCTAAAGTTCCAGGTCGAATAATATTACTAATAGTTTCAATTAAAACTATGAAAGGTATTAAAATTGATGGGGTTCCTTGAGGGATTATATGGGTAAATATATGTTGATAATTATTAATTCATCCATATATTATAAATCTTAATCATATAGGTAGGGAAATTGATAATGTTAAAGTTAAATGACTTGTTCTTGTAAAAATATAGGGGAATAATCCTAAAAAATTATTAAATAAAATAAAAGAAAATAAGGAAATAAAAATAAACGTTGATCCATTAAAATAATTATTTTTTAATAAAATTTTAAATTCATTATGAAGTTTGTTAAAAATAAAAGTTCAAAAAAAAAAATAACGATTAGGAATTAATCAAAAGTAATAGGGGATAAATAGAAGCCCTAAAAAAGTTCTAATTCAATTAATAGGAAGATTTAATAAATTTGTTGAGGGGTCAAAAATTGAAAATAAGTTACTTATCATTTTCAAATTAAGTTTTTAGTAATTTTTTTTAAATTTAATAAAGAATTTATTTTATTATTTATATTAAAATTTAAAATATAATAATTTATTATATTAAAAATTAAAATAATAATAAAAAAAAAAATAAAAGATATGATTCAGTTAATAGGTATTATTTGAGGAATAAAAGAATATTATTTATATAATAATTTAAATGTGACATATTTATGTTATAAGTTTAACTAATTCTTTAAAATGAAATAAAGTTAAACCATTAGAAGTAATTGTTAATTTACTATAAAATGGTTTAAGAGACCAGTACTTACTTTCAGTCATCTAATGAAGAATAATTATTAATTCAGTTAATAAAATTTTTAATTGAAATTCTTTCAATTACAATAGGTATAAATCTATGGTTTGCCCCGCAAATTTCTGAACATTGTCCATAAAAAATTCCAGGTCGATTAATGAAGAAATTAGTTTGATTTAGTCGACCTGGATTAGCATCAACCTTAATTCCCAAGGATGGGATGGTTCATGAATGGATAACATCTGTTGCTGTAACTATAATACGAATTTGGTTATTTATAGGTAAAATGATTCGATTGTCAACATCTAATAAACGAAAATTATTATTGGGAAGTTCATTTGTAGGGATTATATAAGAGTCAAATTCGATATTATGAAAATCTGAATATTCATAGCTTCAATATCATTGATGTCCAATAGTTTTTAAGGTAATTAGTGGATTATTAAGTTCATCTAGTAAATATAATAGTCGTAGAGAAGGAAGAGCAATAAAAATTAAAGTAATAGCTGGAAGAATAGTTCAAATTAATTCAATTATTTGTCCTTCTAAAAGAAATCGATTAATATATTTATTAAAAAATAAATTTATTATTAAATAACCTACTAAAATAGTAATTATTAGTAAAATAATTAATGTATGATCGTGAAAAAAAATAATTTGTTCTATTAAAGGAGAAGCTCCATTTTGAAGATTTAAATTAGATCATGTTGCCATTAATTAAATTCTAAAAAAAGGATAAACCTTTATAGATGGGGTTTAAATCCATTACATATAATCTGCCATATTAGAAGTTTCTTAAAATAGGGAGTTCATTATATGAATGTTCTGCAGGGGGTAAGTTTTGATATCATTCAATTGATGATGATATATTTAAAGAAAATAATGTAATTCGTTGATAAATTAGAGATTCTCAAATAATAATTAAGATTATTATTACAGCTAATAAAGAAATATAAGAACCTAATGAAGAGATAATATTTCATGAAATATAAGAGTCAGGATAGTCTGAATATCGGCGAGGTATTCCTGCTAAACCTAAAAAATGTTGGGGAAAAAAAGTTAAGTTTACCCCAATAAATATAATAAAAAATTGAATTTTTAATAAAAATGGATTTATTGATAAGCCTGTAAATAAAGGATATCAATGAATAAATCCCCCAATAATTGCAAATACTGCTCCCATAGAAAGAACATAATGGAAATGTGCTACTACATAATAAGTGTCATGGAGTGTGATATCAATAGAAGAATTAGCTAAAATTACTCCTGTTAGTCCTCCTACAGTAAATAAAAAAACAAATCCTAAACTTCATAATATAGAAGGGCTATAATTAACTTGAGTTCCGTGTAAGGTAGCTAATCATCTAAAAATTTTAATTCCAGTAGGAACAGCAATAATTATAGTTGCCGAGGTAAAGTAAGCTCGAGTATCAATATCTATTCCGACAGTAAATATATGATGAGCTCATACAATAAATCCTAACAATCCAATAGCTATTATAGCATAAATTATTCCTAAACACCCAAAAGTTTCTTTTTTTCCTCTTTCTTGGGAAATAATATGAGAAATTATTCCGAATCCTGGAAGAATTAAAATATAAACTTCAGGGTGACCAAAAAATCAAAATAAGTGTTGGTAAAGAATAGGGTCCCCTCCACCAGCAGGATCAAAAAAAGAAGTATTTAAATTTCGATCAGTTAAAAGTATAGTAATAGCTCCAGCTAATACTGGCAGAGATAAAAGTAATAAGAATGCAGTAATACCAACAGCTCAAACAAAAAGAGGTATTTGATCAAATGAAAGGTTATTTAATCGTATATTAATAATTGTTGTAATAAAATTAATTGCCCCTATAATAGAGGAAATACCAGCTAAATGAAGGGAAAAAATAGCTAAATCTACGGAGCTACCTCCATGAGCAATATTAGAAGAGAGAGGGGGGTAAACAGTTCAACCTGTTCCTGCTCCAGTTTCTACTACGCTTCTCGAGATTAAGAGAATAAGAGAGGGGGGTAATAGTCAAAATCTTATATTATTTATTCGGGGGAAAGCTATATCAGGGGCCCCTAATATTAAAGGAATTAATCAATTTCCAAATCCTCCAATTATAATAGGTATAACTATGAAAAAAATTATAATAAATGCATGGGCAGTTACAATAGTATTATAAATTTGATCATCCCCAATTAATGAACCGGGATTACCTAATTCAGCTCGAATTAAAAGACTTAAAGATGTTCCGACTATTCCTGCTCAAATTCCAAAAATAAAATATAATGTTCCAATATCTTTATGATTTGTTGAATATATTCATTTTCGCTTAATAAATAAAATGGCTGAGATTAAGCGATAAATTGTAAATTTATTAACGAGAAAATTTCTCTTTTATTAAATATTACAAATAAATATATATATATATATATACATATATATATATATATATATGGATATATTTATAATAAGTCTTATAGTCAAAAATGATTTAAAATTGCAAATTTTAAGGTATATTATATTAATATATTAAGGCTTAAAGAATAATATATCTTTATAAATAATTTTGAAGATTATTAGTTTAATTTAACTTAAAACCTTTTATAAATATAAAAAAGTTCTAAGAATTATTCCTAAAATCGAAATAAAAGAAAATAAATTACTGTAAAATATGAATTTATTTTTAATAAAAATTTTAAACCATTTTATTTTAAGATAATTAAACATAAAACATGAATAAATAATTCGAATATAAAAAAAAATAATAATTAATCTTGTTAAAATTAAAATTAAAGTTAATATATATAATTTATTAATTATTAAAAAATTAATAACAATTCATTTAGGTAAAAATCCTAAAAAGGGGGGTAATCCCCCTAAAGAAAGAAAATTAATTAATAAATTTATTTTAATTATAAAATTAATATTATTAATAAATAATTGATTAATAAAGAATATGTTTATAATATAAAATAAAAAAAATATAATTCTAATTAAAGTTGTATATACAATAAAATAAAATAATCATAAATTTTCTCTAATTATAATAGAAAAAATTATTCAACCTAAATTATTAATAGAAGAAAAAGTTATTAATTTTCGTAAAGAGGTTTGATTTAATCCTCCAATAGCCCCAATTAATACATTAAAAATAATTATTAAATATAAAAAATTTATATTAAAATAATATGATAATAAAATTATGGGGGTAATTTTTTGTCATGTTATTAAAATAAAATTATTAAATCATGATAATCCTTCAGCAATATTGGGGAATCAATAATGAAAGGGAGCAGATCCTATTTTTATTAGTAAGGAAGAATTGATAATTATTGAAATAAATTTATTAAAATTAAAGTTTTGAATTAAGGTTAATTTAAGTAAAATAATAAATAAAAAAATAATGGAAGCAATAGATTGAGTTAAAAAATATTTTAAGGAAGCTTCTGAATTTATTAAATTATTACAGTTAGAAATTAGGGGGATAAAACTTAATAAATTAATTTCTATTCCAATTCAACATCCTAATCAAGAATTTGAAGAAATAGAAATTAAAGTTCTAAAAAATAAAATAAATAAAAAAAATATTTTATTTGAGTTAAAAAAAAAAATTTAAAATAAATAAATATTTATTTTTAAAGAAATTTAATTTCTTTTTATGAAATATATTTTAGTGTATGATGCACAATAGTTTTTGATTCTATTAGATATAGTTTAATTCTATAAAATATAATAAAGGTAGAATTCTACTTAATTTATCCTATCAGAATAATCCTTTAATCAGGCACTTTATTTTAAAAAAAAGAGAAATCTTTATATTTGAGGTATGAGCCCAAAAGCTTTATTTAGCTTATTTTTAA